TTAAAAATAAGCTAAATTAAGCTTTTGGGTTCATACCCCAAATATAAAGGAAACCCCTTTTTTTTAAAAATAAAGTGCCTGATTAAAAGGATTATTCTGATAGGATAAATTATGTAATTTTTTACCTTTATTATATTTTATAGAATTAAACTATACCTAATAACTTCAAAAATTATTGTGCATCTTACACTAAAATATAATTTTTAGATAAAGAGAAAAAATCTCATTAAAGAATTTTTATTCTTATTTTTAATTTTATGCACTAATAACTCCAACAAAATATTTTTTTTATTTATTTTATTCTTTAGAACAATAATTGCAATTTCAGCAAATTCTTGATTAGGATGCTGAATTGGATTAGAAATTAATCTATTAAGTTTTATCCCTCTAATATCCGCCCCCCTAAACTTACTTAACTCAGAAGCATCCTTAAAATATTTCCTAACCCAATCTATTGCATCAATTAATTTTCTATTTGCTATTTTACTTAGTTTATTAATAATTAAAAATTTTTTTTTTAATAACCTTATATTAATTTTTATTAATTCAGCTCTATTAATAAAAATAGGATCTGCTCCTTTCCATTTTTGATTCCCAAATATTATAGAAGGATTATCATGATTTAATAATTTTATCTTAATAACTTGACAAAAAATTTCTCCTATAATTTTACTTTCATATTGTTTAAATTTTAATTATTTAATTTTTATTATAATTTTTAATGTATTAATTGGGACTATTGGAAGCTTTAATCAAGCTTCCTTACGTAAACTTATAGCTTTTTCTTCAATCAATAATTTAGGATGAATAATTTCTTCTTTATTAATTAGTAGAAATTTATGAACAACTTATTTTTTATTTTATACAATATTTTTATTTATTTCTTGTTTTATTTTTTATATTACAAATATTTTTTATATTAATCAATTATTTAATTTTAATTTTAACTATTACATTAAATTTTCAATTATATTAAATTTTCTTTCTTTAGGAGGATTACCCCCATTTTTAGGATTTTTCCCTAAATGATTAGTTATTAATTATTTAATTTTAAATAAATTTTTTATTACTACATTTATTTTTATTATAAGTAGTTTAATTATATTATTTGTTTATATCCGAATTATTTACTCCTCATTCATATTTTATTTTATAAAATTTAAATGATTTAAATTATTTATAAAAAATAATTTAATTATTTTAATTTATTTTTTCAATATAATTTCATTATTAGGTATAATCTTAAGAACTTTATTTTTTTTTATGTATTAAGGTTTTAAGTTAAATTAAAACTAATAATCTTCAAAATTATTTATAAAGAAATTCTTTAAGCCTTAATAATATTTATTATACCTTAAAATTTGCAATTTTAAATCATATTTGAATATAAGACTAATAAAAGAGATAAATCTCGTTAATAAATTTACAATTTATCGCTTAATACTCAGCCATTTTATTGCGAAAATGATTATTATCTACTAACCATAAAGATATTGGAACTCTATATTTTATTTTTGGTATTTGAGCTGGAATAATCGGAACATCCTTAAGATTACTAATCCGTATAGAATTAGGTAACCCTGGTTCTTTAATTGGTGATGACCAAATTTATAATACTATTGTTACAGCTCATGCTTTTATTATAATTTTTTTTATAGTAATACCAATTATAATTGGAGGATTTGGAAATTGACTAGTTCCTCTAATATTAGGAGCCCCTGATATAGCTTTCCCCCGAATAAATAATATAAGTTTTTGACTCCTTCCCCCCTCATTAATTCTACTAATTTCCAGAAGAATTGTGGAAAATGGAGTAGGAACAGGATGAACAGTTTACCCCCCCTTATCCTCTAATATTGCTCATGGTGGCTCCTCAGTAGATTTAGCTATTTTTTCACTACATTTAGCTGGAATTTCCTCTATTTTAGGAGCAATTAATTTTATTACAACAATTATCAATATGCGAATTAATAATTTATCCTTTGATCAAATACCTTTATTTGTGTGATCAGTGGGTATTACAGCTCTTTTACTTCTTTTATCTTTACCTGTTTTAGCAGGAGCTATTACTATATTATTAACAGATCGTAATCTTAATACTTCTTTTTTTGACCCAGCAGGAGGAGGTGACCCAATTTTATACCAACATTTATTTTGATTCTTTGGGCATCCTGAAGTTTACATTTTAATTTTACCAGGATTTGGTATAATTTCTCATATTATCTCTCAAGAAAGTGGAAAGAAGGAAACCTTTGGAGTTTTAGGAATAATTTACGCAATAATAGCGATTGGATTACTAGGATTTATTGTATGAGCTCATCATATATTTACAGTAGGAATAGATATTGATACTCGAGCCTACTTCACATCTGCTACTATAATCATTGCTGTACCTACAGGAATTAAAATTTTTAGCTGATTAGCAACTTTACATGGAACTCAAATTAATTATAGTCCTTCGATAATATGAAGTTTAGGATTTATTTTCTTATTTACTATTGGAGGATTAACTGGTGTAATTTTAGCTAATTCATCAATTGACATTACATTACACGATACATATTATGTTGTAGCTCACTTTCATTATGTTTTATCAATAGGAGCAGTATTTGCTATTTTTGGGGGATTCATTCACTGATACCCATTATTTACAGGCTTAATTCTTAACCCTTATTTATTAAAAATCCAATTTATTTCTATATTTATTGGAGTAAATTTAACATTTTTCCCACAACATTTTTTAGGGCTTGCAGGGATACCTCGACGTTACTCTGATTATCCTGATAGATTTATATCATGAAATATTATTTCCTCATTTGGTTCTTATATTTCTCTATTTTCTATAATTTTAATTATTATTATTGTTTGAGAATCAATAATTAATCAACGTATTATTTTATTCTCCTCAAATATACCATCTTCCATTGAATGATACCAAAATTTACCCCCTGCTGAACATTCTTATAATGAATTACCCATTCTAAGTAACTTCTAATATGTCAGATTATATGTAATGGATTTAAACCCCATTTATAAAGGATTATCCTTTTTTTAGAAATGGCAACTTGATCAGATTTTAATTACCAAAATGGAGCCTCTCCTTTAATAGAACAAATTATTTTTTTCCATGATCATACTTTAATTATTTTAATTATAATTTTAATATTAGTAGCTTATTTAATAATTAACTTATTTTTTAATAAATATACTAACCGATTTTTATTAGAAGAACAAATAATTGAATTAATTTGAACTATTTTACCTGCTATTACTTTAATTTTTATTGCTCTTCCTTCTTTACGATTACTATACTTGTTAGATGAACTTAATAGCCCAATTATTACCTTAAAAACAGTGGGACATCAATGATATTGAAGTTATGAATATTCTGATTTTAATAATATTGAATTTGACTCTTATATAATTCAATCCAGTGAAAATTTAAATAATTTTCGCCTTTTTGATGTAGATAATCGAATTATCCTACCTATAAATAACCAAATTCGAATTTTAGTTACAGCTACTGATGTAATTCATTCATGAACAATTCCTTCATTAGGAGTAAAAATTGATGCTAATCCCGGACGTTTAAATCAAACTAGTTTTTTTATAAATCGACCAGGAATTTTCTATGGACAATGTTCTGAAATTTGTGGAGCAAATCATAGATTTATACCTATTGTCGTAGAAAGTGTTCCTATTAAGAATTTTATTAATTGAATTAATAATTATTCATCATTAGATGACTGAAAGCAAGTACTGGTCTCTTAAACCATTTTATAGTAAATTAGCAATTACTTCTAATGAAAGAATTAGTTAATTAATAACATAAGTATGTCAAATTTAAATTATTACCTAAGTAATATTCTTTTATCCCTCAAATAATACCTATCAATTGATTATTTTCTTTCTTTTTTTTTATCTCAATTTTTATTATTTTTATAATTATAAATTACTTTGTACACAACTATAAAATTAACATCATAAAAAAAAAAATTAATTTTATTAATAAAAAAATTTTTTGAAAATGATAAATAATTTATTCTCAATTTTTGATCCCTCAACAAACTTATTCAACTTATCTCTAAATTGAGTAAGAACTTTTGCTGGAATTTTATTTATTCCTTTATCATTTTGATTAATCCCAAACCGTCATTATATCATATGAAATTTTATTTCTAACAAATTAAATATTGAATTTAAAACCTTATTAGGACCTAATGGATTTAAGGGATCAACTTTTATTTTTATTTCACTATTTTTTTTTATTTTATTTAATAATTTCTTAGGATTATTCCCATATATTTTTACAAGTACTAGACATTTAAATATTTCTTTATCTATTTCATTAACCCTATGATTAAGATTCATAATTTATGGATGAATTAATAATACTCAAAATATATTCATTCATATAATCCCTCAAGGAACCCCAACTATTCTTATACCTTTTATAGTATTAATTGAAACAATTAGAAATATTATTCGTCCCGGAACATTGGCTGTTCGATTAACAGCTAATATAATTGCAGGACATTTACTTTTAACTTTACTTAGAAGAACTGGAATTAATATACCTAATTATTTAATTATTTTCTTAATTATTATCCAAATTCTATTAATAATTCTTGAATCAGCTGTAGCAATTATTCAAGCTTATGTAATTTCTGTTTTAAGTACACTTTATTCTAGTGAAGTAAACTAATGTCTAATCACCACAATCATCCTTATCATTTAGTTGATTATAGCCCTTGACCTTTAACTGGAGCTCTAGGAGTAATAATTTTAGTCACAGGTTTAGTAAACTGATTTCATAGTTTTAACATAAAATTACTTTCTATCGGATACATTATTATTTTATTAACAATATATCAATGATGACGTGATATTTGTCGTGAAGGTACTTATCAAGGTAAACATACTTCATTAGTTTCCAAAGGTTTACGTTGAGGAATAATTTTATTTATTGTATCAGAAATTTTCTTTTTTATTTCATTTTTTTGAGCTTTTTTTCATAGCAGATTATCCCCTAATGTTGAAATTGGGTCAATATGACCTCCAATTAATGTTATTGTTTTTAATCCCTTTCAAATTCCTTTATTAAATACCATTATTTTAATTACCTCTGGAATTACAGTAACCTGAGCTCATCATGCTATTATAGAAAATAATTTTACTCAAGCTACTCAAAGACTATTTTTAACCGTATTTTTAGGGATTTACTTTACTATTCTTCAAGCTTATGAATATTTTGAAGCTCCTTTTACTATTGCAGATAGAATTTATGGAACTACTTTTTTTATAGCTACAGGATTCCATGGATTACATGTCCTTATTGGAACAATTTTTTTATTGACTTGCCTTATTCGTTTAATTCATAATCACTTTTCTAATACCCATCACTTTGGATTTGAAGCTGCAGCTTGATATTGACACTTTGTTGATGTAATTTGACTTTTCCTTTACATTTCAATCTACTGATGAGGAAATTAATTATTTATATAATATATTTAGTATATTTGACTTCCAATCAAAAAGTTTAATAATTTTAATATAAATAATTATTATAATAACAATTTTAATCATAATTTTTATTATTTTTTCTAATATTTTTATATTAATTTCTATACTAATTTCAAAAAAATCTTTTATTGATCGAGAAAAATGCTCACCATTTGAATGCGGATTTGACCCTAAATCTATTGCTCGAATTCCATTTTCTTTACATTTTTTTTTAATCACAATAATTTTTTTAATTTTTGATGTTGAAATTGCCTTAATTTTTCCTATTATCCCAACATTTAAAATAGTAAATTTTTTATCATGATTTAAAATTAGTTTCTTTTTTATTATTATTTTATTATTAGGTCTTTATCATGAATGAAATCAAAACATATTAAACTGAACTAACTAAAAATCAGGATTATAGTTTAAATAAAACATTTGATTTGCATTCAAAAAATATTGAAATTCAATTTATCTTAAATAAGAAGCAATTTTGCATTTAATTTCGACTTAAAAGATAGAGTTAATTACTCCTTATTTATTAATTGAAACCAAACAGAGGTATATCACTGTTAATGATAAAATTGAATATAAATTCCAATTAAGAAATATATTCATAATTAAGCTGCTAACTTAATTTATAGTGATTAAAATTCATTAATATTTCTTATTTATATAGTTTATTAAAACATTACATTTTCATTGTAAAAATAAAATATATATTTTTATAAATATTATTATTTAAAGACTTTTTAATCACCCTAATATCTTCAATATTATACTCTAAATTTGAGCTATTTAAATTAAATCATTATTAATAGCATAATTATTAATAATACTCATAAAATAAATCTAAATAAATAAATTTTAAAATTATTTATTTGATAAACATAATAAGATAAAGAATTATACTTAATAATATTAAAAACTCCCTGTCCTCTATAATATTCTCTTCAACCTAAATCAATAATTTTAAATAATTTTTGACTAAAATTTAAAAAATAATAATTTAAACCATTAGTGGATAAACTAGGTAAAAATCATATTATAACAAAAAAATATCTTAAATTATAAGTTAATATAAACTTATTTAAAGAATAAATATTTATTATACTAATAAAATACCCCAACAATAACCCTATAATAGAAACATAAATAACTATCATTTTTAAAGTAAAAGGTAAATAAATCATATAAGGATAATTAAAAATTACTCAACTTAAAAATCTCCCAGAAATTACTCTTATTATTAATAAAATCATTATTCTTTTTAATATAACATAATCCTCATCATATAAATTATAAATAACTACTAAATTAAAATCATTTACTATTAAATATATTAATAACCGAATAGTATAAAATATAGTTAGCCCTGTTGAAAAATAATATAAATAAAAAATTAATGAATTTAAGTTTCTTATACTTACTATCTCTAAAATTATATCCTTAGAATAAAACCCAGCTAAAAAAGGAATACCACATAATGCTAAATTAGAAATATTTATACATAAAGAAGTTAATGGAATATATAATCTAATCCCCCCCATTATACGAATATCCTGATTATCATTTATTATATGAATAATAACTCCAGCACACATAAATAATAAAGCCTTAAACATAGCATGAGTTAATAAATGAAAAAAAGCTAAATCATAAAATCCTATTCTTAAAATTCTTATTATTAACCCTAACTGACTTAATGTTGATAGAGCAATAATTTTCTTTAAATCAAATTCATAATTAGCTCTAATTCCAGCTATTATTATTGTTAGCCCCGAAAATAATAATAAAAATTTTAAAAAAAATAAATCAATTAATAAATTATTAAATCGAATTAATAAATAAACCCCTGCTGTTACTAAAGTTGAAGAATGAACTAAAGCAGAAACAGGTGTAGGAGCCGCCATAGCCGCAGGTAATCATGAACTAAAAGGAATCTGAGCTCTTTTAGTTATAGCAGCAATAATTACTAATAAACCAATAATTTTTATTGAATACTCATTAGACATAAAATTTAAATAAAAAATATAATTTCAACTCCCATAATTTAATATTCAAGAAATTAAAATTAAAATTATTACATCCCCAATTCGATTAGATAAAGCTGTTAATATCCCAGCATTATAAGACTTAATATTCTGATAATAAATTACTAAACAATAAGAAACTAAACCCAAACCATCTCATCCTAATAAAATTCTAATTATATTTGGTCTAATAATCAATAATATTATAGAAAATACAAATATTAAGACCAAATAAATAAAACGATTTAAATTTAATTCAGATTTTATATATCTTCTTCTATAATAAATTACAGAAGAGGAAATTAAAGAAACAAATATTATAAAAAATAAAGATATCCAATCTAACAAAATAGTTATTACTACACTAACTGAATTTAAAGTAATAATCTCTCACTCCAAAAAAAATACTATATTTTTTATAATAAAATAAATTAAAGAAAAAAAATTTGTTAATATAAAAAAAAATAAAAAAAAAAATCTGATAAAACAAATAGAATATTTTTTAATAACTAAAAATGAACTTCTCATAACTTTGACATCACAAATCAATATTTTTTTTTAAACTATTTAAGTAAAATCAAATTATTCTATAATCAATTTTTAAAACTAAAATATTCAAAGGTAATCAATGTAATATTAATATTAAGTATTCTCGAGATACCCCCCCATAAAATCTATAAACTCTTAAATTATACCCTCCATGTTGGGTATAAGAATATAAATATAAACTATACCCAGCACTAAAAAAAGAAATTAATATTAATAAAATTATTCTTATCCAAGATCATCTTATTAATCTATTAATTAAACTAATTTCCCCCATTAAATTAAGAGAAGGAGGAGCCGCCATATTAGAGGATATTATTAAAAATCATCATAATCTTATGGTAGGTATAAAATTTATTATCCCCTTATTCAAAAATAAACTTCGTCTATTTATACGCTCGTAATTAATATTAGATAAACAAAATATTCCCGACGAACATAAACCATGCCCAATTATTAAAATATAAGCTCCAAAATACCCCCAATAATTTATAGTTATAATCCCACTAATAACAATTCTTATATGAGCCACTGAAGAATAAGCAATCAAAGACTTTATATCAGTTTGACAAAAACACTTTAAACTAATATAGAATCCCCCAATTAATCTAATTACTACTCAAATATAACCTACCCTAAAATTAATTTTTTGTAAAATTGTTAAAATTCGCAAAAGACCATAGCCCCCTAATTTTAGTATAATTGCAGCTAAAATTATAGATCCAGAAATAGGAGCTTCAACATGTGCCTTAGGTAATCATAAATGAACAAAATATATAGGTATTTTAACTAAAAAGGCTAAAATTAAACTCAAATATAATAAAATTAAATGAGAATCATAAAACTTTATTATATATATTATCATATAATTTATTTCCTGATAAATATAAAAAATTCCCATTAATAAAGGTAGAGAAGCAAATAAAGTATAAAATAATAAGTATAGCCCGGCTTGAATTCGTTCAGGCTGATACCCTCATCCAATAATTAATATTAAAGTAGGGATTAAACTTCTTTCAAAAAATAAATAAAATATAAATAAATTTATTGTACTAAAAGTTAAATATAATATTATTATTAAAAAAATAATATTTAATAAAAAATATTTCCCAAAAAATTTTTCTTTGTTTAATTTTTCTCTTGCTATAATTATTAAAAAAATAATTCAAATTCTTAATAAAATTAAACCATAAGAAATTATATCACATCCAAATATATATCTTAAATTAGAAAAATTTATAATACTAATATTTATATTTATAAATATAAATATTATAATTATAAAAATAAATTGAACCAATCAAAATATATTTTTTTTTAAACATAAAGGTATTATAAAACCTATTATAAATAAAAATTTTATCATACTTAAATTAAATTAAATCTCTGAAAATAATCATTACCATGAGTTCGAATTATTGAAACTAAAATTGATAAACCTAAAGCACCCTCACAGACAGAAAATACTAAAAATACTATTAGTATATATATATCATATTCAAATATCATTAAATGTAATATTAATAAAAAAAAAATTCTTAAAACAATAAATTCTAAACTTATTAAAACAATCAACAAATGCTTATGTTTTGAAACAAAAATTATATTCCCAATTAAAAATATTACTAAAATTAATAATCTCATTTTCATTTGTTTTTATAGTTTAATAAAAAACTTTGGTCTTGTAAGCCAATAATAAGATTTTTCTTTAAAAACTTCAAAGAAAAAGATATTCTTTATCAATAATCTCCAAAATTACTATTTTTATTAAACTATTCTTTGATATTATAAAAATATTTTTATCAAATCTAATTTTTTTTTTATGTTTATTTATATTTTTTACTAACCACCCTATAGCAATAGGAATAATAATTTTAATACAAACTTTATTTGTATGTGCTTTATCAGGGATATTAATTAATACTTATTGATTTTCATATATTTTATTTTTAATTTTTTTAGGGGGACTTCTTGTATTATTTATTTATGTTTCAAGAATCGCCTCTAATGAATTATTCCAAATTAACCTAATTAATAAAACTTTATTTATTATTAGAATTTTTTATTCCATTATTATTACATTATACTTTAAAGATAATCTTTTCTGAATAAACTTTTATTTCAATGATGAAATAATTGATTTTTTCAATAAATTTTTATTTTCTAATAATGAGTATAATTTTAATTTATCTAAATTATATAATGAACAAACTTATTTTTTAATATTTCTATTAGTTACCTATTTATTTATTACATTAATTGCAGTAATTAAAATTACTAATATTTCTTTCGGCCCTCTACGACCTATATTGTAACTAATGATAAATTTTTTTAACCCTATTCGTAAAACTAACCCTGTCATTAAAATTATTAATGGATCTTTAATTGATTTACCTTCACCATCTAATATTTCAGCATGATGAAATTTTGGATCTTTATTGGCTATTTGTCTTATAATCCAAATCTTAACGGGTTTATTTTTAACAATATACTATACAGCTAATGTAGAATTAGCTTTTTTTAGAGTAAATTACATTTGCCGAAATGTTAATTTCGGCTGATTAATCCGAACCCTTCACGCTAATGGAGCATCATTTTTTTTTATTTGTATTTATCTTCATATTGGACGAGGAATATACTATGAATCCTTTAATTTAAAATTCACTTGAATAATTGGAGTAATTATTCTATTTTTATTGATAGCTACAGCTTTTATAGGCTACGTTTTACCCTGAGGCCAAATATCATTCTGAGGAGCAACAGTTATTACTAATTTACTTTCTGCAATCCCTTACTTAGGAATTACATTAGTAAACTGAATTTGGGGGGGATTTGCAGTAGATAACGCTACTTTAACTCGATTTTATACTTTTCATTTTTTATTTCCATTTATTATCTTAATATTAACTATAATTCATCTATTATTTTTACATCAAACCGGATCTAATAATCCTCTAGGAATTAATAGTAATATTGATAAAATTCCCTTCCATCCATTTTTCACTTTTAAGGATCTAATCGGATTTATTATTTTAATTTTTTTTTTATGTTTATTAACTTTAATTAATCCCTATTTACTAGGAGATCCTGATAATTTTATTCCCGCTAATCCTTTAGTAACTCCTATTCATATCCAACCAGAATGATATTTCTTATTTGCTTATGCTATCCTTCGATCAATTCCTAATAAGTTAGGAGGAGTCATTGCCTTAGTAATATCTATTTTAATCCTAATTATCTTACCATTTACATTTAATAAAAAAATTCAAGGAATTCAATTTTACCCACTTAATCAAATTTTATTTTGATCTTTAATTATAACTATTATTTTATTAACCTGAATTGGGGCTCGTCCAGTTGAAATACCCTATATTACTACAAGACAAATTTTAACTTTAATTTATTTTTCTTATTTTATTATTAATCCATTTTTAAATAAATTTTGAGATAAATTAATTTTTAATTAATAATTAATGAGCTTGATAAAGCATTTGTTTTGAAAACTTAAGAAAGAAAAAATATTCTATTAATTTATACTAAATTTATTTTATAGCTTAAAATTATTTTTAACCCTAAAAAAAAAATTAAATAATTTAAAGACAATGGTAAATAAATCTTTCAACATAAATACATTAACTTATCATAACGATAACGAGGTAAAGTCCCTCGAACCCAAAGAAAAAAAAATGAAATATACACCATTTTTAAATAAAATAAAATTCCTAATTCATATCCCCCTATAAAAATAATAACAAATAGTATTCTCATCAATAAAATTCTAGAATACTCAGCTAAGAAAATTAAAGCAAACCCCCCTCTTCTATATTCAATATTAAACCCAGAAACTAATTCTCTCTCTCCCTCAGCAAAATCAAAGGGTGTTCGATTAGTTTCAGCTAATATAGAAGAAAAAAAACATAAAGATAAAGGAATTATCAAAAAAAAAAATCAAGTTAATGTCTGGAAATTATTAAAAACTATCAAATTAAAATCTATAATTAAAATAATGCTAGATAATAAAATTAAAGCTAAACTTACCTCATAAGAAATTGTTTGAGCTACAGCTCGTAATCCCCCTAATAAAGAATAATTTCTATTAGAAGATCAACCAGCAATTAATAAAGTATAAACCCCAATTCTTGTACAACATAAAAAAAAAATTACCCCTAAATTAAAAGTAATTATATTAAATAAATAAGGAATAATAGATCAAATTACTAAAGAAAGCATAAACCCAATAATTGGAGAAAAATAATATGAAAAATAATTAGAATAACTTAAAAAAACTTGTTCTTTAGTAAATAATTTAATAGCATCTCTAAAAGGCTGTAAAATTCCTAGAAATCCTAACTTATTAGGACCTTTACGAATTTGAATATAACCTAAAACTTTTCGTTCTAATAAAGTTAAAAAAGCTACCCCAATTAAAACTCCTAGTATTAAAATCAATATACCAATTATAATATTTAATGTATCTATATTTAAAATTACTATCTATATAAATAAAATTATATATACACATGAATTCTAAAATCATCACATTTTTCTGTCAAAATAGTTTAAACTAATATATTAATAAAATTCTTATTAATTAAATTATTTAAAATACTTGGTCCTCTCGTACTGAAATATTTTAATTTAATAAAGATAGAAACCAACCTGGCTCACGCCGGTTTGAACTCAGATCATGTAAGATTTTAATGATCGAACAGATCAAAATTTTAAACTTTTGCATCTAAATTTTATCTTAATCCAACATCGAGGTCGCAAACTTTAATTTTTATCTGAACTAAAAAAAAAAATTACGCTGTTATCCCTAAGGTAATTTTTTCTTTTAATCAATAATTATTGGATCTTTAAATCACTTATTTATGTTTTAAATTTTAAAAAAAGTTAAATCAATTTTTTTATCACCCCAATATAATAAATAAAATTATTCTAATTTAAATTTATATATTTAACTATTATAATTTTATTTATAAAACTCTATAGGGTCTTCTCGTCTTTTATAAATATTTTAGCTTTTTAACTAAAAAATTAACTTCTAAAAATAATTAAGAGACAGTTTTTATCTCATCAAATCTTTCATACAAGTCTTCAATTAAAAGACTAATGATTATGCTACCTTTGTACAGTCAATATACTGCAGCCCTTTAATTATTTATTTATCAGTGGGCAGATTAGACTTTAAATTATTATCAAAAAGACATGTTTTTGATAAACAAGTGAATAAAAATTTTTGCCGAATTCCTTTTAATTAATTTTAATTTAAAATAATTTTTTTTTATATTTATACTAATTTTATCATTATTTCTAATTTTATTTTATTAAAAAATATTTTTTTATACAAATTTAAATTTTTACTTAAATTTTATATTTTATAAAATTATTTATAAAAAACAATAATTTTTAAATAATTTAAATTTTAAAATTTTTAATTTAATTTAATTTTATTATAATTTTCTTATATTAAAGCTTATCCCTTAACACATTTAATTTTAAAATTTTTTAATTTATAATTTAATTAAAAAATTTTTTAAATTTTAAATTAAATTTTTTTCTAAAAAAACTAGATATATTTGAAAACGAATAACATTTCATTTCTAATTAATAATTTAAAATAATTATACTACATTAACTTTTATAATTAATTAACTCTTTCAAATTCGAGATTTTTTTTACTAAAAAATATTTTTTAATAAACTCTGATACCCAAGATACAACAAATTAAATTTACTTTTTAAATAATTTATTTTAAAGTTTATTTCAAATTTATTTTTCAATACTATTTAACTATAAAAATTTATATTTTTTCTAAAAAAATACTTTAATACCCCCCTTATTAAAACTTTTTTTATTACTCTATAAATTTTATTAATTTTCCCCCTCAAATTAATTAATTAAATTTTAATATCCTTTCAATGTAAATGAAATACTTTTTCAAGCTCTAATTTGATCATTCTAGAGACACTTTCCAGTACCTCTACTTTGTTACGACTTATTCCAATTTTCAAATGAAAGTGACGGGCAATATGTACATATTTTAATTATTAATCATTTTAATAAACTAATTAAAATTACATTTAAATCCACCTTTTAATAGATTTTACAAAAATTTTATTCATTTAAATAATTTTATTGTAATCCATCTTAAACTTAATTATAATCTGCATCTTGATCTGAATTAAATTTAAATTTAAATTTTAAAATATTATTTTTATTTTTAAATATTTTTATAACAATGATATACAAAACAATTAATTAAGTAAATTTATTCGTGGATTATCAATTATTAGACAGATTCCTCTAAATAAACTAAAATACCGCCATCTTATTTAAGTTTCAATATAAATATTTATTTACTATTTTAGTGTTATTAATTAAAATTTTAATAGTAGGGTATCTAATCCTAGTTTATTAACAAATTTATTAACTCATAAATATTAAAGAAATTTTTATAAAATTAAAATTTCACTTTATAATTTTATTTTTAATTTAATTTTTTTTTTAATACTCATTATAAACTAAAAAAAAATTTAATTTAACTTTTGTTTAACCGCAACTGCTGGCACAAAATTAGTTATTAATTTTAATATTACTAAATCTTAATTTCTTAAATTTTTAATTTTAATTACTATTATATTTATTTTAATTATTTTTAAAATAATTAAAATTTTATACTAAAATTTATATGTAAAATAAACTTTAAAATAAATTTTATAAAATATAAAATTTTATTTATTTGAATTAAAATTTGTATAGATTTTTTTTTTTTTTTTTTTAAATAAATACTTATATAGTTATATTAAATATTTAATATAATTTATTAAATTTTTAATATTTTCTTTATTTTTTTTCTCATAATAATATAATAAAAATTAAATTAAATATAATCAATTTATAATCATTTAAATAAATAATTTATTATAAATATATTAATATATTAAATATAAATTATTATATTATTTATTTATAATATATATATATATTTATATAATTATTAATTATATTAATTTATTAAATTATTTATATATATATATATATTCATACACGCGTATTTATATTTGCAATGATATATATATGTATAATAAGATAATTATATCCTAAACCATTCCTAATATTTTTACACATAAATATTTA